ATCACGGCCATATTATTAAAAGCTTGTGGTAAGAATGGATTCCGCTCTAGTGCACGAAAATAATATTCCAAAGCTTTCGTATGTTCTCCGTTCCTTGTGTGGATAAGGCCTATGTTATAGAGTATATAACTTCGATCATAGGGATCAATTTCTAGTCGCATAGCTTCATAATAATTCTGTAAAGCTTCAGCATAATTTCCTTCGGATTGAGCCGACATCCGTTACGGTCGTCCAAAGAATCTCCGTTTCAGAACCGTACATGAGATTTTCATCTCATACGGCTCCTCCTTTATGTGCATAATGAAAATAATACATAGAATCAAAAAAAGATTGAAATATTCTCATTATAAACTGAGCAGGGCTAGTGTTTTTACAAAAAATCTCTAGCCAACCTTCTTGTAAAAGATTTTTCCTTAACATCACGTATGTTGTTACTAGATAAAAAGGGGTGACTTCAACAATTTCTTTGTCTTAAACGCCTCTTAATTTTCAGGAATTAGTCACTTCAACAGTCTTCGATGGTTATACGGGTATCCAAAACACGAACGAGATGGATGTTTGTTGTCCCAACCATTCTTGTTAGTCCCGATCCTGATAAGGAAAAGGGATAATTTATAACAAAGTTTTAGTATTGTTGATTTCTAGGAGTAGTGCCTCTTCCTCTATGCCTCCTATTGGTACTGGCGCAGTAGGTTTGACCTAACCCTATAGGTGTAACCTTTCGCTCAATACTTTAGAATCAACAATTAAAGTATTTAAGGCTGCATTAATCGGGGATACACGACAGAAGGACTTGTTTTATTTACAAACTTCACCTTCAACAAGCGTAAATTTATTTCAAAATATTTTTTCTTTCTATCCCGAATAATCTTTCTTTCTCCTAAGACTGAGAGCGGTAAAAAATTTTATATTTATATTTATATAAAATATATAAATATATATAAATAAAATAAAATATATATAAATAAAATATATATAAATAATAATATAATATATAAATAATAATATAATATATAAATAATAATATAATATAAATATATATAAATAATAATAAAAAATATAAATAATAATAAAAAATAACATAATCAAATCGCACCATCTCTGTAATAGGCGAATGCCTCTTTTTCTCCTGAAGTTGTCGGAATTATTCGTAATAAGATATTGGCTACAATTGAAAAGGTCTTATCAATAAAATTTCCATTTATTCGAGATCTAGACATATGAAGAAATCCATTATATAATTTCTTTTAATTACCTTTTCGTGAGAAAAGAATCCCACAAACAAAGGAATTTTACAGTACGAAATAACATAAAAACAGACTCATTAAAAAAGAGAATTTTCTATTCAAATTGTTTCTTTTTGATGGGAATCGCTAAAAACTAAGAAATATTGGAATCCAATTAGATTTCATCCATATAGTAGTATAAGAATGAAGGGAACTATTCCAATTTCATCAAGAAGAATCAAAGAATTTATCCTACAGAAAAGAATTTATCCTACAGATTAGGATAATTCGAGAAATTTTGATTGAATTAAATTCTGTATGACCAAAGAGGAAAAAGAATCGAATAATCATTCTATGATGGATGAAAATAGAATAACTATACGTTTTGTGTTGTGTGTATAATGGGTATACGCTATAGAATCAAATATCAAAATTCCTGGGACGTTTTGGAATAAACCTATGGGGTAATAAGTTGGGGTAAGGGGTTCTTGTTGAAAGATCTAAAACGGGAAAGGAAAGTCATTTTCTAATTTTTATGAAAATAGAATAATAGTCTAAACTAAATAGAATCAATGATCTAAAGATATCCATTAAACATAGTCTAAAAAAATGGATCAATCGGTGGATTCGTTCCAATTCATTTATTTAACCCGATATAAATATTAGAAAGGGTCGTGAAGGCCGTCTTGGCAAACATGAATAGATATATATCTTTATTTATTGTTTTTAACAGAACAGTTTTTCACAAAAAAAAAAAATGATTCTTATCCCCCAGCTTTGAAAGAAGGGTTTGTCTTTGATCAAAGGTTTTTCTATTTTTCTAGTTAAAATAGAGTGTCTATACCTATCCAAAAATCTAATATGAGTAAATCACTATTAACTCGGTTTCGGGACCCTAATCATTAGGTAGGAGAGATGGCCGAGTGGTTCAAGGCGTAGCATTGGAACTGCTATGTAGGCTTTTGTTTACCGAGGGTTCGAATCCCTCTCTTTCCGTACTAATTCACCAATGTTACTGACCGCAATGTATCAAATCAAATAAGAGTGGATATTATTATTCCAACAGTTAGACCTTGCTTTGATATGAATTCTCTATTCCTAATCCTAATTTCTGTGGTATGGAAAATACTGGAAAGAATGGACAAGGAATGAAAATCCTCTTACCAATCTATGATACATGAATAGGAGAAAAATCCCCGGATCAACCCCCTTACCTCGGGTCTTTTTATATCTATATTATATCTTTTTATATCTATATAATAATATAGATAAAA